GTTGTATTGTAGCTTAAACTAAAGCATAGCACTGAAAATGCTAAGATGGTATAACCCATCAACAAAGGTCTTGGTCTTGAACCTCCTATTACCTAAAAACCATCTGTTTATACATGCAAGCCTCCCCACAACGGTGAAATAGCCTTATCCAGAGCCGGCATCAGTCCCCCACCACAACGCCAAGCAACAGCCACACCCCCACGGGCAAAACAGCAGTAATTAATATTAGGCCATAAGTGAAAACTTGACCAAGCAAGATGGGCACAGGGCCGGTTAATCTCGTGCCAGCGACCGCGGTTACACGATAGGCCCAAGGTAATATCAACGGCGTAAAAATGACTAAAATAACCGTCTATCAGCCTAGGGAAGAAGGTCAGCTAGGCCGTAAAAAGCCATAAGCTACACTAACCCCCCACCCTAACACTACACGACTTTGACTCATGAAAACTAGGACACAAACTAGGATTAGATACCCTACTATGCCTAGCCGTAACATACAATTAAACTACTAATTGTCCGCCAAACAACTACGAGTAGTACTTAAAACTTAAAAGACTTGACGGTGCTTCACCACGCCCTAGAGGAGCCTGTCTAGCAACCGATAATCCACGATTAACCCAGCCTCCTCTGGCCTAACAGTCTATATACCGCCGTCGCCAGCTTACCTTGTAAAAGAAATAAAGTAAGCCAAACAGTATTTTCCCTAAAACGACAGGTCGAGGTGTAACTAATGAGGAGGACTAAGATGGGCTACATTCTCCTAACCGAGAATACGAACAATACTATGAAATTAGTATTTAAAGGCGGATTTAGCAGTAAGATAAGAATAAAATACTTAACTGAACATAACGCAATGAAGTGCGTACACACCGCCCGTCACCCCTGCTAAAACAACACATAATTAAATAAACCACCAAAAACACTTAAACCAGGGTAAGTCGTAACATGGTAAGCGTACTGGAAAGTGCACTTAGAAACAAAAAGTAGCTTAAACAAAGCACTCGACTTACACTCGAGCGATATTACATAAATCTTTTTGAGCTGATCGAACAACGAACCACAAACATACCACAATAAACAAACAAATCATTTGACCTACCCAGTAGATGCGATCGAACAGTTATTAGTCACAATCAAAGTACCGCAAGGGAACCACCACAAGCAATGAACAGCAAAGACTAACCCTTGTACCTTTTGCATCATGGTTTAGCAAGAACACAAGGACAAGAAGAATCATAGCCCTTCCCCCGAAACCGAACGAGCTATTTTTAAGCAGTCTAACGGACGCACCCTTCTATGTAGCAAAATAGTGGGAAGACTTGAAAATAGAGGTGAAACGCCTATCGCGTCCGGAGATAGCTGGCTACCCCAAACAGAATCTAAGTTCTACTTTAGAACAGAAATTAATCATTTAATCATCTAAAGATAGTCAGCAGGGGTACAGCTCTGTTGACCCAGGATACAACCTGAATTTGCAAGAAAATAACCTTTAATCACCCGTAGGCCCTCAAGCAGCCACCCTAAAAAATATCGTCAAAGAATTAACCAAAACAAACCTAATACCAACCAGAAACTTCAAATTAACTAAAGGTGAATCTACATAAGTAGATATCATTATGCTAAAACTAATAATAAGACTACCCTCTCTTTACGCACCCTTCCGCTAGAAATAGAAAAACTACTAGTAATTAACAGACCACAAAAGGCAAACAATAAACCTATACCTACCTTCAAACCCACTGTGACCCCAACACAGGCGCGTAAAAAAGAAAGATTAATCATTATAAAAGGAACTCGGCAACCAGGGGCTCCAACTGTTTAACAAAAACATAACCTTTAGCCAAACAAGTATTAAAGGCAACGCCTGCCCAGTGAAAAATTCAACGGCCGCGGTACCCTAACCGTGCAAAGGTAGCATAATCATTTGTCTATTAATTGTAGACCAGTATGAAAGGCAAAATGAGAGCCCGACTGTCTCTTATAATAAATCAATTAAACTGATCTCCTAGTACAAAAGCTAGAATTTTAACATAAGACCAGAAGACCCTGTGAAGCTTTAATTAAACTATTAAACCTTATAATAACTACTTTCGGTTGGGGCGACCTTGGAACAAAAAAGAACTTCCAACATATGATCTTCCTCATTAAACAGGCAAACAAGCCTATACAAGACCCAGCACAGCTGATAATTGAAATAAGTTACTCCAGGGATAACAGCGCTATCTTCTTCAAGAGTCCATATCAAAAAGAAGGTTTACGACCTCGATGTTGGATCAGGACATCCCAGTAATGCAACCGTTACTAAAGGTTCGTTTGTTCAACGATTAACAGTCCTACGTGATCTGAGTTCAGACCGGAGCAATCCAGGTCAGTTTCTATCTATGTCTAACGCTCCGCCTAGTACGAAAGGACCGGCATAGCAAAGCCAATACCACAAGCACGCTTTACCTGCAAATATACGACACTTAATAAACGGACCCCTCCTCAAACCTAGATAAGGTTAATTAAGGACAATCATACCTTAATAATATCAACATTACTTAACATCATTAACCCCTTACTTTACATCCTCCCAATCCTTGTCGCAGTCGCATTTCTTACCCTATTTGAACGAAAACTATTAGGGTATATACAGCTACGAAAAGGCCCCAACCTAGTAGGCCCAATGGGCCTACTACAACCTATCGCAGACGGCCTAAAATTGATCACAAAAGAAACAACAAAGCCGACCCTTTCATCCCCACTCCTATTTACACTATCCCCTATTATAGCCCTATCCTTAGCATTAATCTCCTGAGCCCCTTTACCTATACCCGACCCCCTCACCAACATAAACCTAGGCCTACTATTTATTATAGCCATATCCGGCATATTTACCTATTCCATCTTATGGTCTGGATGGTCTTCGAACTCAAAATACCCCCTTATAGGGTCAATACGAGCCGTAGCCCAGATCATCTCTTACGAAGTCACACTCGGACTAATTATCATCTCCCTTGCCATCATCTCAGGTGGCTACTCCTTACACTCATTCACAGAAGTCCAAGAACATTACTGACTCCTATTTGCATCCTGACCTCTGGCCATAATATGGTTCACCTCAACCCTAGCAGAAACCAACCGATCTCCTTTCGACCTAACAGAAGGAGAGTCAGAGCTTGTCTCTGGGTTTAACCTAGAGTTTTCAGCCGGACCTTTTGCCCTATTATTCCTGGCAGAATATACCAACATCCTACTAATAAATACCCTATCAGCCATAATATTCCTAAACCCAGGAACCTCTAATCCAGAACTATATACAATAAACCTTATAATAAAAACAATAATTATAACCACACTATTTCTATGAGTCCGAGCCTCGTACCCCCGATTTCGGTATGACCAACTTATACACCTATTATGAAAACAGTATCTCCCTTTAACTTTAGCCTTTTGCGTACTCAACCTCTTTACAACAACAACATTCCAAGGAGTTCCCCCACAATGGAAGTGTGCCTGAGAACACAAGGACTACCTTGATAGAGTAGACACGGATCACCGCCGACCCACTTCCTTCTATCAAAGAGGGAATCCCATCCCTGGCCCCCAAAGCCAGTATTTTACTAATTAAACTACTCTCTGAAATTAAGCCAAAAAAATACTCTCCTAGGACCCCCCCCTACCCCCCCCATTAATTTGGGTCCCGAATTCGGCCTTATATGTACTCTTTACATATAGGGTCCTCATTGTCGCTATGTATAATAATACATTAATCGTTTTGCCCCATGGCTAATAAGCGGGAATTCTACTATAATTAAATATATACAAAACTGGCTCATTAACATCACTTCCTCTCCTCATTTTCTGGTCGTTCCATTTAAAATAGGCTGTCCCTTATTAGTAACCATGGCTATCCACTTCAAACCGGTGTCCCGTGATTTAACCCTTCCCGTGAAATCCTCTATCCTTTCACCTCAGGCATACAGTCCCGCTTCTCACGTCCATATATTGTAACTCCTCCCGTTTATGCTCTTTCCAAGGCCGCTGGTTACACCTTCAAGGGCATCTCAATGGTCCGGAACCACCCCGCCTTACTTGCTCTTTCCAAGGCCTATGGTCGCACCCTTTATCCTGGTACATTAAGTCTCATGTTCTTATCACGTATGCTTGTTCCACCCCTGGTTGGCTTTTTTATCGGTACCTTTCACCTGACACCCATATATGCTCGTTACCGTCCCCCTCACCGGGGTAGACCTCTAGTCCAGGTGGAGCTATGTTCTTGGTCTGGCACTTTCCCCTATAGGGATACATCTCTTCATGCTCGTTATACATATCGTTCTACATTCCTAGAAAATTCCATTATTTTTTATTATAAAAATCCCGCTGTAACTACATTTTTTTACCCTGTTTTTTTATTTTTCACCAAAATTAATCCCACTTTCGTATACTAAAAATATTAACCCGAAATAAAACAATCTTTTTTGCTCGGTGATTTTATTTTTGCCGCCCCGTGAAAAAAAATTCAAATAAATATAAAAATCGCCCACCCTATTTTTGTATCCGGGAAATGATCTTCTTCCCTCGGAGGGGACGTTTCACCGAGGCTGAGGGCCGAAATCAGCACAGCCGAATTTATCTTTATTTTTTAACCTCTCCAGAATTTTTATACATTAAGGTAGCAAAGCACGGCCATGCAAAAGGCTTAAAACCTCTTAACAGGTGTTCAAATCATCTCCTTAATACTAGAAAACCAAGACTCGAACTTGGACCTAGAAGCCCAAAACTTCTAATACTACCCTATAATATTTTCTAAGTAAAGTCAGCTAATAAAGCTATCGGGCCCATACCCCGAAAATGTCCCCAAGACCCTTACTAATTAACCCAACATCCCTATTAACTATCATAACCAGCATCATCCTAAGCACTATTATAGTCTCCACAGCGACACACTGACTAATAGCCTGAACCTGCCTAGAAATTAACACTTTATCTATAGTACCTATCATCTCAAAACCCCACCACCCCCGGGCCACAGAAGCAGCAACAAAGTACTTCCTTACACAGACTCTAGCCTCCACAGCTATCCTTTTTGCAGCAACAATAAACGCACTTAATTCCTCAAACTGAGAAATCACTCTCACTACAGAAACCACAACAATAAAAATCATTACACTAGCCCTAATAATAAAAATAGCCGCAGCTCCTTTCCACTTCTGATTACCAGAAGTGACACAGGGAGCCACAACACTAACAGCCCTAACAATCCTAACTTGACAGAAAATTGCCCCCCTATCCATTCTTATAGCTAATCACAATAACACCAACCTAACAATCTTAATTTCATCTGCAATTTTGTCTATCCTAGTGGGGGGGGTAGGGGGTTTAAATCAAACCCAACTACGAAAACTCATGGCCTTCTCATCTATCGCCCACACAGGATGAATCCTTGCAACCATTACCCTAGCACCAAATATCTCCATCCTTACCTTCCTAATCTATACAATAACTACCATCCCAATCTTTATTGCACTAAACACGTCATCAACAACAACCATTAAAGACTTAGGAGTCATATGAACCTCCCCATACCTAATGCTTATCACTTTAACCACTATTCTATCCCTAACTGGCCTTCCACCCCTTACAGGCTTTATACCAAAATGATTAATTCTTAACAAAATAACCGCCTTCAACCTAACTACAGAAGCCACCCTCATAGCTATAACCTCACTACCCAGTCTATACATATATATCCGACTAACCTACATCCTAACCATAACGCTTTCCCCCCACACATCCACCACACAAATAAAATGACGAATCCCACACAAAAATCTCCCCCTATTACCAATCACCCTCGCTGCCATAACAACCTTTCTCCTGCCCATAACCCCGACCCTATAGAAACTTAAGTTATGTTAAACTAGAGGCCTTCAAAGCCCCCAAAAAAGCCACACTTTAGTTTCTGCCTAGAACTTGCAATAAATCACATCTCCTGCTTGCAACACAGACATTTTAACTAAACTAAAGCTCTCTAGGTTGATGGGCCTCGATCCCACAAAAAACTAATTAACAGCTAGCCGTCCAAACCGATCGGACTTCAACCCAGCTTCTCCGTTTTTGGGCGCCGGGAAAAAACGGAGAAGCCCCGGGCACAGCGCCGACTTCAGATTTGCAGTCTGACATGATGACACCTCGGGGCTTGGCAGCAAGGACCTCCTATGTGTAAATTTACAGTTTACCGCTTTTATCAGCCATACTACCTGTGTACATCACCCGTTGACTGTTTTCAACCAATCATAAAGATATCGGAACCCTATACCTCGTATTTGGCGCTTGGTCTGGGCTTACCGGGGCCGGCCTTAGTATTCTGATACGAATAGAGCTGACACAACCGGGCCCCCTATTTGGCAGCGACCAGATCTTCAATGTACTAGTAACCGCTCACGCATTCATCATAATTTTCTTCATAGTAATACCTATTATAATTGGGGGCTTTGGGAACTGACTTATCCCACTAATAATCGGGACCCCTGATATAGCCTTTCCTCGAATAAATAACATAAGCTTTTGACTTCTCCCCCCGGCACTACTTCTCCTACTCTCCTCCTCCTACATTGAGGCCGGCGCAGGGACAGGATGAACTGTTTATCCCCCCCTCTCCGGAAATCTAGTCCACTCCGGCCCATCCGTAGACTTAGCCATTTTCTCCCTTCATTTGGCCGGAGCATCCTCCATCCTAGGGGCAATCAACTTTATTACTACATGCCTCAACATAAAACCTAAGTCTTTACCTATATTTAACATGCCCCTTTTCGTGTGGTCTGTAATAATTACAGCAATTATACTACTTCTAGCACTACCCGTGCTTGCAGCAGCAATTACCATACTCCTGACGGACCGGAACTTAAACACAACCTTTTTCGACCCGTGCGGAGGCGGTGACCCAGTTCTATTTCAACACCTATTCTGATTCTTTGGCCACCCAGAAGTCTACATTTTGATTCTGCCAGGATTTGGAATTGTGTCTACTATTATTACCTTCTATACAGGGAAGAAAAACACATTTGGATATACCAGTATAATCTGAGCAATAATATCTATCGCAATCCTAGGCTTCGTAGTCTGAGCCCACCATATATTTACAGTAGGCCTTGATATCGACAGCCGCGCCTATTTTACAGCGGCCACAATAATCATTGCAGTACCAACAGGAATTAAAGTCTTTGGCTGACTAGCCACCCTCACAGGCGGACACATCAAATGACAAACTCCAATTTACTGGGCCCTGGGGTTTATCTTCCTTTTCACTGTCGGAGGTATGACCGGAATTATTCTAGCAAACTCATCTCTAGACATTGTACTTCACGACACCTACTATGTCGTAGCACACTTTCACTACGTGCTGTCTATGGGGGCAGTATTTGCTATTATGGGTGGACTAACCCACTGATTTCCTCTATTTACAGGTTATGCATTAAACCAAACATTAACCAAAACCCAATTCTGAGTAATGTTTCTCGGTGTTAACATAACATTCTTCCCACAGCACTTCCTAGGGCTATCAGGCATGCCTCGACGTTACTCAGACTTCCCAGATGCCTTTGCCCTATGAAACACTATTTCATCAATTGGGTCTACTATTTCCCTAATCGCAGTACTTATATCACTATTTATTGTATGAGAAGCACTAACCTACAAGCGTAAACCTATGCTTCAATTAGGAAAAAAGACTCATATTGAATGACTGTTCGGTACACCACCCCCACACCACACCCACACCGAACCTACCTTTATACCTAATAACTCATACGCCCCAATCCGAGAGTATATCACACACATACAATGACCCTGGCCCGAGAAGAGACAGATTTCAACTGCCACCTATTAATTTCAAGTTAATCGCACACTTATGCTTTCCTCTCGAGAGCCTAGTAAACACATTACATGACCTTGTCATAGTCAAATCACAGCATCTGTGGCTCCCACATGCCATACGCAGCCCAGCTATCACTACAAGAAGCCATTAGCCCAACAATAGAAGAAGTTGTATTCTTACATGACCATGTCCTCCTCCTCACATGCCTAATAACCATGGTGGTTATAATCTTTACTGCCACAGCAACCGCAACAACCCTAACCCATAATGACCCGTCAGAAGAAGTAGAACAGCTAGAAGCTGCATGAACAGCTGCCCCAATTATAATCCTAATCCTAACAGCCCTACCATCAGTACGATCTTTATATTTAATAGAAGAAGTATTCGACCCGTACCTTACAATTAAGACCACCGGCCACCAATGATACTGAAACTACGAATACTCAGATGAAACACAAATCTCATATGACTCATATATACTACAAACACAAAACCTCCCTAAAGGGTCCCCTCGATTACTAGAAGTTGACCACCGCATAGTAATACCAGCAGGCCTACAAACCCGAATCGTAGTAACCGCAGAAGATGTCCTCCACTCATGAGCTATCCCCTCCTTAGGTGTTAAAGTAGACGCCGTTCCAGGACGACTTAACCAAGTCCCCCTAGCAGCATCCCGCACAGGAGTTTTTTTTGGCCAGTGCTCAGAAATCTGCGGAGCTAACCACAGCTTCATACCCATCGCAGCCGAAGCCGTTCCCCTATACCACTTTGAACAGTGACTAACCTCAAGCCAGTCACTAAGAAGCTTATACAGCATCAGCCTTTTAAGTTGAAGAGGAAATAGTACTTTCCTTAGTGAATGCCACAATTAGACATTGTTCACATCCTTACAGTTTATCTATGAACCTGACTAACCCTCACCCTAATTTTACTAAAAATTAAAACCTTCACAATAAACACCAAACCAAAAAACGACCCCAGTCATTACCCACAACCAACAACACCCCCACTACAATGAACATAAATATATTTGAACAATTTATTAATCCAGAGTTTATTTTCATCCCCATATCCCCCCTATCGATCATAATGTCATATCTTCTGATCTATCACAAGCCTAAACTACTAGGAAATCGCATAACAACTGCCACCACAAAATTTCTAAAGATCTTTATTCTAAACATAACAAGTCAACTTACCCCAAAAGGACAAAAATGATCACCTCTACTAGCCAGCCTTATTCTTTTACTTCTTCTATCTAATCTACTAAGTTTATTACCTTACACTTTCACCCCCACTTCTCAACTATCAACAAACATAGCCTTGGCTCTTCCCTTATGACTAGCCACCCTAATTCTAGGAATAAAAGACAAACCCTCCACAACATTAGCCCACTTATTACCAGAAGGTTCCCCGACCCCCCTAGTCCCATTTATGGTCTTAATCGAAACAGCTAGTCAACTAATGCGACCCATCGCCCTAGGAGTACGACTCACAGCCAACATCACCGCCGGTCACCTCCTAATAACAATAGTCAGTTCCACTACTATCAACCTCATTAATACCTTTACCTTTATTAGCCTATTAACTACAATTTTACTATTTCTACTTACACTTCTAGAACTAGCAGTAGCTTGTATTCAAGCCTATGTCTTCGTTCTCCTAACCATCTTATACCTACAAGAAAACTCATAATGACCCACCAACTACATCAGTATCACATAGTTGACCCAAGCCCATGGCCCCTGACTGGAGCAGTAAGCTCCCTACTACTAGCCTCAGGATTAGCTCTATGGTTTCACACAGCCTCAACCCTAGTACTAAAAATAGGACTTCTAACCCTCACACTAACCCTAATCCAATGGTGACGAGACGTAATCCGAGAAGGCACCTACCAAGGACACCACACCTTAGGCGTACAAAAAAACATACGTTACGGGATAATCCTATTCATCACATCAGAAGTCTTCTTCTTCCTCGGGTTCTTCTGAACCCTGTACCATGTTAGCCTTGTCCCCACACCAGAACTAGGAGCCGAATGACCCCCAACAGGAATCAACCCCCTAAACCCAATAGATGTCCCCTTGCTAAATACTGCAGTTCTTCTATCATCTGGCGCAACCATCACATGATCACATCACACCTTAATAAAAGGAAACAAAAAAGAAGCCACCTACGCTCTTATAATTACCATTATCCTTGGAATCTACTTTACAGCCCTGCAAGTATCGGAGTACATAGAAACACCCTTCACAATCTCAGACAGCGTATATGGCTCATTATTCTTTGTAGCCACCGGTTTCCACGGACTTCACGTAATAATTGGAACCTCCTTCCTATTCGTCTGCCTAGTTCGACTTATTCAATTTCACTTCACAACAACCCACCACTTCGGATATGAAGCCGCAATCTGATACTGACACTTTGTAGATATCGTCTGATTATTCCTGTATATCTCAGTATACTGATGAGGCTCCTATTTCTTTAGTGTACGAGCATATATGCCTTCCAAGCATAGGGACCCTCCAGGGAAGAAATAATTAATCTAACACTTCTTATTGTGATAGCCTTAGCAACAGCAACCCTCCTATACGCTATTAATGCCATAGTACCAAAAAAACCAGATATTAATAAACTTTCCCCCTACGAATGTGGATTTGACCCCTTAGGCAACGCACGGTCTCCAATCTCTATTCAGTTCTTTCTAGTTGCCATTCTATTTATTTTATTTGACCTAGAAATTATTCTCCTTCTTCCCCTCCCCTGAAGCATTAATACAAACCCAACAACCACAACAACAACAACAGCCACCACCCTACTAATCATCCTTACATTAGGCCTAATTTACGAATGAATACAAGGCGGACTAGAATGAACAGAGTGTTGGGGTAGTCTAATTAGATATTTGATTTCGACTCAAAAGAACTTAACCAATAAGTCCCAACAATGGAACTAATTAAAATCATTCTCACAGCGGCCTTCACAATTACTATCCTAAGCCTCTCTATACAGCATAAACACCTTATACTAGCACTCATATGCATCGAAACAATAATACTTATTCTATTTATATTATTAGTCATATACACCTCAACCTCCCTGACCCTCTCACAAACCCCCATGCCAATTATTTTACTCACCATCTCTGTCTGCGGCGCAGCAGTGGGACTTAGCCTAGTCGTCGCAATCACACGAACCCACGGAAATGACTTCCTAAAAAACTTAAACCTCCTGTAATGCTCAAAACCCTCATAATAACCATAATACTGATCCCAACAATCCTTACCCTAAAACCCAAAATATTGTACCCGACAATCACCTCCTATATATTTGTACTGGCAATAATAAGTCTCCCTCTCTTAGAGCCTAAATCAAACACACTTATAAACACAGATCACATCTCAGCACCACTAATCTCTCTTTCCTTCTGACTTTTACCCCTAATAATTATTGCTAGTCAACATACAATAACCAAAGAACCTCTACAACGACAACGAACATTTCTAGCAACCCTTACCCTCCTTCAACTATTCATCTCAATAACATTTATAGCATCTAACTTAACCATAATATATATTATATTTGAAGCCACCCTTATCCCAACCCTAATTATCATCACACGATGAGGACAACAAACAGAACGACTGACCGCAGGGACATACTTTATTTTATACACACTAACAACCTCACTCCCCCTGCTTATAGCAGTAATCTTTATTAATAACTCAACAAACACCCCCACCCTGTTCCTACAACTATTTTGCTCACCTAACCAATGAACAAGTCTCCTCCTGTGGTTAGCCAGTCTAACCGCATTCCTAGCAAAAATACCGATCTATGGGCTCCACCTGTGACTTCCTAAAGCCCACGTAGAAGCCCCCATTGCCGGATCAATAGTCCTAGCAGCAATTCTTCTTAAACTGGGAGGGTATGGTATTATTCGCATAATACAAATTTTTCCTACAACAAAAACTGACATCTTCCTCCCATTCATTGTACTAGCCCTCTGAGGGGCCATCCTAGCCAACTTAACATGCCTGCAACAAACAGATCTAAAATCACTAATCGCCTACTCCTCTATTAGCCATATGGGCCTAGTAGTAGCTGCGATCATCATCCAAACCCCGTGGGGGCTCTCCGGAGCTATAGCACTTATAATTGCACATGGCTTTACCTCCTCAGCACTTTTCTGCCTAGCCAACACAACCTACGAACGCACACACACACGAATCTTAATTTTAACACGAGGACTCCACAATATCCTACCTATAGCCACGACCTGATGACTATTAGCCAACCTAATAAACATTGCCATCCCCCCCTCCATAAACTTCACAGGGGAACTCCTAATTATATCTGCCTTATTTAACTGATGCCCAACAACAATCATCATACTAGGAATGTCAATATTAATTACCGCCTCCTACTCCCTACACATATTTCTATCAACACAAATAGGACCAACCCTGCTCAACAACCTAACAGAACCCACACACTCCCGAGAACACCTACTAATAATTCTACACATTACCCCCTTATTAATGCTCTCTTTAAAACCAGAATTAATCATCAGAGTGCACGTAATTTAAAAAAAATATCAAGTTGTGACCTTGAAAATAGATTAACCTCGTTCACCGAGAGGTACAGAAGACCTGCTAACTCTTTAATCTGGTAAACACACCAGCCCTCTCTTCTATCAAGGGAGAATAGTTATTCCATTGGTCTTAGGCACCACAACTCTTGGTGCAATTCCAAGTGATAGAATATGGGCCTAACCACACCAACCATCATCATAACAATCTTCTTATCTCTAACCGCCTCCACAATCTGACCCACCCAAAAACACAACCTCAATAACATTAAGTACACCCTTATACTAATATCTATAATTAGCCTAATCCCCCTCAACACTATATTACACTATAACAACGAACTATCAATAACATTATTACCTCTAATCATTACTCAAACAGAGAATATCTATATTACCATTACACTTGACACCTTATCCTTAACCTTTATCCCAGTAGCACTATTTATCACATGGTCTATCGTTGAATTCTCCATCTGATACATATCATCAGACCCTAATATCAACAAATTTATTAAGTATTTAACAACCTTTCTAATCGCAATAATAATTATTATCACAGCCAACAACATATATCAATTATTCATCGGCTGGGAAGCGGTAGGAATTATATCCTTCTTACTTATTGGTTGATGAAACGCACGGTCAAACGCTAACACAGCAGCCCTCCAAGCTATTATCTATAACCGAATTGGGGACATTGGTCTTATCCTAACTGTCACCTGACTCATCACTTTTTCTTCAATAAACGTACAAGAACTATTAATCCAATACAAAACAACCAACCTCATTCCAACAGTTGGTTTAATAGCGGCAGCCACAGGTAAGTCCGCACAATTTGGTCTTCACCCATGACTACCAGCAGCAATAGAAGGCCCTACGCCGGTATCAGCCCTTCTTCACTCCAGCACTATAGTTGTAGCTGGAGTCTTTCTACTAATCCGACTCCACCCTATCCTTAACAACAGCCACACCATAAAGACTATGTGCCTCCTTCTTGGAGCAACAACAACGATATTCGCCGCAGCTGCGGCGATCACACAACACGATATCAAAAAAATCATTGCACTATCAACTACAAGCCAACTAGGCCTAATAATAACTATACTTGGACTAAACCAACCCACTCTAGCTTTCCTTCATATAACTTTACACTCATTTTTTAAAGCCCTTCTTTTCCTATGTTCTGGCTCATTTATTCATAGCCTAAACAATGAACAAGATACTCGAATAATGGGCAACATATTAAAAACCTCACCCATAACCGCATCTTTCACTACCATTGCCAGCCTCTCCCTAATAGGAATACCATTCCTCTCAGGTTTCTACTCAAAAGATACTATTATCGAAACTATGACCGCCTCCCATGTCAACCTGTGAGCCATTACAATCACATTAGTTGCAACTATCCTTTCCGCCGCATACAGCACACAAATCATCCTTTTAGTCTTAACAGGACCAACACGCACCACCAACCCCCACAAAGAAGACAAAAACACCGTAATACCTCTAATACGCCTCACCATGACATCCATCATCATTGGCACCCTCACCAAACTAACTACTCTACAAACCCCACCCATAATGACAATACCAAAGATAATTAAACTCATAGCAATGACCATAACAATTACAGGCCTTATTATATCAAAGGACCTACTACAAGCAACACAGCCCCTCTCCCCCAAAAAAACACAAATAATCCCCCTATTCTTTAATCAACTAGCATTCTTCAACATCCCCCATCGCGCCATAACAATTAACACATTAAAATTGAGCCAACAAATCTCAACAGAACTAATAGACCTATTAACCTTAGAAACCTACGGCCCCAAAGGCCTCTCAAAAACCTTCACTCAACTAGCAACCCTATCAACACAACAAAAAAACATAATTAAAAATTACATAACTACTTTTACCCTTACCCTATTCATCTCACTAATTATCATCCCAGTCTAAAACGGACGAAAACTACCCAACCGAGTCCAACCCAAAATAACTAAAACAGAAAACAGAACCACCACCAAACCCCAAGCACACACTATCAGCCCCACCCCGCCCCCACAATAAAAAACACCATAACCATTCACTTCTAAACACACCCATTCTTCCCACCCAGAATACAACAACAAACCTTGCCCTTCACCCCCAAAAATTAACATCAACACACCTACCACCACCACAACCACCAACAACACAAAAAACACCAAGACTCCCCCCACCCCTGCAGTAACTTCCCCCCCCTTCTCTACACTCACACAATAACCAAAAACTACAATTAAACCCCCTAAATACACGATATACATCACCAGCGCCGCATAAGTACGGCCTATAATAACCATAGCAATACAACAAAAAAAAGAAATGCCCATTAAAGAAATTACTCCCTGATAAGGCTCAACAGTAAAACTCAGAACCACCACCCCAAACAATACCACAGCCAAAACAAGATAAAGCATATATTCTACTAAAAACATAGTTTTTACTCTTCTGAGTCCTGTGGCCTGAAAAACCACCGTTGTAAATCAACTACAAAAACATGCCCCACCAACACCTACTCATACTATTTAACCTCCTCCCCGTAGGATCGAACATCTCCACCTGATGGAACTTCGGATCTATACTTCTATCCTGTTTAATAATTCAAATTACTACCGGCTTCTTCCTGGCAATACACTACACAGCCAATATCAATATAGCCTTCTCCTCTATCGTACACATCTCCCGAGATGTGCCCTACGGCTGAACCATACAAAACACACACGCTATCGGCGCATCTCTATTCTTCATTTGCATTTATATTCACATCGCACGAGGAATCTACTATGGCTCTTACCTTAACAAAGAAGTTTGACTGTCCGGCACCACCCTTCTAATTGTCCTAATAGCTACCGCCTTCTTCGGTTATGTTCTACCATGAGGCCAGATATCATTCTGGGCAGCTACAGTGATCACAAATTTACTAACCGCAATCCCATACTTAGGAACAACCCTCACCACATGACTCTGAGGGGGCTTTGCAATTAATGACCCAACACTAACCCGATTCTTTGCCCTACACTTCATCCTCCCCTTCGCCATTATTTCTATTTCATCAATCCACATTATTCTTCTACACAATGAAGGCTCCAATAACCCACTAGGCACAAACTCAGACATCGACAAAATCCCATTTCACCCATATCATTCCTACAAAGATATCCTCATATTTACAACAATAGTCTCTATTTTATTCATCGTCCTCTCACTCTACCCGGACATCTTCAACGACCCTGAAAACTTCTCAAAAGCCAACCCCTTAATTACACCACAACACATTAAGCCCGAATGATACTTTCTATTCGCCTACGGAATCCTTCGATCAATCCCGAACAAACTCGGGGGAGTTATAGCCCTCATCCTGTCTGTCGCTATCCTATTCACAGCACCCTTCACCCACACCTCCCACACCCGATCTATAATGTTCCGACCTATCATACAGCTAATATTCTGAACCTTTATTACTACATTCATTATTATTACCTGAACAGCCACCAAACCAGTAGAACCCCCATTCACAGAAATCGGCCAACTAGCCTCTATCCTATACTTCATATTCTTTATAACAAACCCCCTACTAGGCCTACTAGAAAACAAAATCTCAGACCTCACCTGCTCTAATAGCTTAGACTCTCAAAGCATTGTTTTTGTAAACCAAAGCCGGATATTCCTTAGAGCAATCGACTTCCACTTTACTATATTTTAAACCCCCAAAAACCACTATCTGGGGACCCAAGCCAAAAAAATACTCTCCTAGGACCCCCCCCTACCCCCCCCATTAATTTGGGTCCCGAATTCGGCCTTATATGTACTCTTTACATATAGGGTCCTCATTGTCGCTATGTATAATAATACATTAATCGTTTTGCCCCATGGCTAATAAGCGGGAATTCTACTATAATTAAATATATACAAAACTGGCTCATTAACATCACTTCCTCTCCTCATTTTCTGGTCGTTCCATTTAAAATAGGCTGTCCCTTATTAGTAACCATGGCTATCCACTTCAAACCGGTGTCCCGTGATTTAACCCTTCCCGTGAAATCCTCTATCCTTTCACCTCAGGCATACAGTCCCGCTTCTCACGTCCATATATTGTAACTCCTCCCGTTTATGCTCTTTCCAAGGCCGCTGGTTACACCTTCAAGGGCATCTCAATGGTCCGGAACCACCCCGCCTTACTTGCTCTTTCCAAGGCCTATGGTCGCACCCTTTATCCTGGTACATTAAGTCTCATGTTCTTATCACGTATGCTTGTTCCACCCCTGGTTGGCTTTTTTATCGGTACCTTTCACCTGACACCCATATATGCTCGTTACCGTCCCCCTCACCGGGGTAGACCTCTAGTCCAGGTGGAGCTATGTTCTTGGTCTGGCACTTTCCCCTATAGGGATACATCTCTTCATGCTCGTTATACATATCGTTCTACATTCCTAGAAAATTCCATTATTTTTTATTATAAAAATCCCGCTGTAACTACATTTTTTTACCCTGTTTTTTTATTTTTCACCAAAATTAATCCCACTTTCGTATACTAAAAATATTAACCCGAAATAAAACAATCTTTTTTGCTCGGTGATTTTATTTTTGCCGCCCCGTGAAAAAAAATTCAAATAAATATAAAAATCGCCCACCCTATTTTTGTATCCGGGAAATGATCTTCTTCCCTCGGAGGGGACGTTTCACCGAGGCTGAGGGCCGAAATCAGCACAGCCGAATTTATCTTTATTTTTTAACCTCTCCAGAATTTTTATACA